CGCATTTATTCAATATTAGTTAGATTAATAAAATTGAATATCTAATTAGATTTCTTTTTTATATTTATTTAAATTTTTAATAGTTCTAAATTTTCTCTAATTTTCTATTAAGATTCTTCATTTTTATTATTAAATTAATATTTTTATTTAATATATTATTTCATTTTTTCATTTTAATCCAAGAATTTCAATTCTATTTCCATTATAAGAAAAATGAAATTCTTTTTTTTCGGTAAGAATTTCAGAGGCTGTTTTCCGATTGTTTTAGAGAACGAATCGGGAGACAGTAAGGATTAGATCAAATGGAAATAAGAGATGCAAATAAGAGTATGAGTATGCAAAGTAATCTATCTTGATTCTCTATTTTTTACTTTTGAGTTAATGAAATGGGGGGCAAAAGAAAACATAGGTCTTTTTATTCCTACCTGTTACTAAGATTAATTCCCTTAATACTTCAAAAGATATCTCTGGATTTTTTTTCTTTATGCTTAATATTTTTTTATTCTACTAGAAATCAGATAAGAACTTGTTAGATGTTCTAATTGGATTTATTGGATTGTTTCGTCAATGGTGTTATCCCGGAATCTTTTTTTGACTCTGTACCAGCGATTCCACTATTATTATAAAATTTTTAGTGAAAAATAAATAAAAAAAAGAACATAATACAAGATAAAATAATACAAGAAAAATTAGTAAACAATAATGAAATAATTCCTTCATATTGATAGAGATAGGAGACAAAATTTACATGGATATAGTAAGTCTTGCGTGGGCTGCTTTAATGGTAGTTTTTACATTTTCCCTTTCCCTTGTAGTATGGGGAAGAAGTGGACTCTAAGGGTACTACTAATTGAGTTAAGGGATCAAACTGTATCAATTGTTTTATAGCTGGGTTCTGAAATTTTTTAACTATTGAATTTAGTTATTTTATTAATTTTATTATTAATACTAATTAATGAAATGCAATTATATCTGCATTTTGGAATTCTATTGTATTCCAGTGGTGTAATGTATTCTATGTATAATATTGAAAATACTCTTTAAATCAAACAAATATTTGAATTGTTACCATCTTCGTATTTTGAAAGTCAAGGGAGTACAAATAATAGGAAATTGATTCCTATTCTAACCAAATTCTTTCTAAGATTTCTATTTCGATGAACTGGTTACCACCAATCTTTTCGAAATATTAAAAACTTTTTCATAGAACTCCCGGATCATCTGTCAATTAATTAATTAATCAATTGATTTTTCAGAATGCTAAAAAGATTACTTTATTTATCATATTTATTAAAAAATAGGATACTGAATAGGATACCGGGATTCTGAAAAGAATAAGAAATAAAAAAATTCAAATCAGAAGAATAAGAGTTGCTTTTTGATTATTTCAGATTGATTGGAACCAATACAAATAAAATAGATTAGATGAAACAAAGAAAAAAATGTGGACGCTATGTTATTTACATAACATATATAGAATGGAAATTCTATATCGATATCTATCTATAGATAGTATGAATATGAAAATCAATATTTAAAGATTGGTACATATTAAACCTCTATTTTTATAGAATAAATAAAACATAGAGTAAAACTTTATACACTACAATAATAGATAGTATAGTAGAAAGAAATAGATTTGATTTCTTTCTACTATACTATATGGATTTCATAGAATTCTGCTGATTGTAGTCTGATCATTTCATTTAAAACGAAGACCCGAAATTGAAATCCTTTTTTCATTTTTTTCATTCAATCATTGTCATTGCGTTGATAATAAATCAGAATTCATGTTTAAGTAAAATTTAAAATTAGTTACTTTGACTTACCGTTTTTACGTAAATTATAAGTAAAAAGGCAGTAGGAACTAGAATGAAGAGTGCAGTAGCTATAAATGCGAGAATATTTACTTCCATAAATCTCTATGTTTTCTTTCTCTTTTATTTCTAAAAAATACTTCGGGATTTAATCCCATAGAAATGATAAATCTTTCGTCGGTAAATTCAATGGTATAATTTTTATCTCGATGATATCAAATCGGATCAATATCACGAATAACAATATCTGAGCTATCAAATCGATTCATCGTCGAGAATTAAATAGTATAACATAGGAAGATCTTTTATCCATACCAAATCAAAAAAATTACTTTCTGATGCAATCAAAAATTCCTTTTCCTTTTTTCTTTCTTCGAAAGAAAGAAAAAAAGGGGATCCCGTTTAGAAATGAGATTTTTTTGTTATTTTTATTCCCTTTCACACACGAAATCAATTGATATTTTTTTTCATTGGATTTGTATCCATCGGGACTGACGGGGCTCGAACCCGCAGCTTCCGCCTTGACAGGGCGGTGCTCTGACCAATTGAACTACAATCCCAGGAAAAAATCGTATATCATACATACATATTCTTACAATTTCATTCAAACCTTTTCTTTTTCTATTTGAGATTCGAATCGTTGTACTGTAACTGAAAGAGGCGGACTCTTTTATATATTGATATATATATGGGTCTGCACTTTAGCGAGATCGACACGGATTACGAGTAATCCGTTCGTTATTGCCCAATTGCCCAATCGATTGAAAAATGAATCAATGAAACAAAAAAAAGACTCTTTTTTTTTTACTTTAATCCTTTCCTTAGACTTTATACTTACGGATCCTGTAAGGAATTTAGCAAAATCCGAATTTGTGGAAAAAATATGTAATACGGAAAAAAGAAATAGCACTAGGGATGTATGAAATCTTTATTCTTCCGTATCCGAGCCCATCGGTCGTTTTCAGAGAACAACAAATGGGTTATATCATTTCATGGTGGATCATTTTTGGGCCGAGCTGGATTTGAACCAGCGTAGACATATTGCCAACGAATTTACAGTCCGTCCCCATTAACCGCTCGGGCATCGACCCAGGAAGAATCAATTTCAGTCTTTATTGATAATCCCTGATCAATTTCCTTTCGTAGTATCCTACCCCCAGGGGAAGTCGAATCCCCGTTGCCTCCTTGAAAGAGAGATGTCCTAAACCACTAGACGATGGGGGCATACTTGCCCGACCGCCATTATACTATGTTCATAGTATGAACAGTTTTTTGAAATTGTCAATATAATGGAATGATATGATTCAATCAGAAGGATCTTTCCAGCTTTCAGAATTCCATAAAATTTTTTGATTCATCATTTAAATTTCGAAATTGTTCATTCCCATCACCAATTTTATAATAAAAAAAAAATAGAAAAAAGATAAGTAATGCGAAAGAAAACAAAAGAAAGAGAGAATCCTTTCAGGGAATGATTGATTTGTTGGAAGAGGCGAGGCATTAAAACCTCATTTCTTTCACTTCTAATATAAATCATTTTTTAACTATACTCTATTCACTAGGTAAATCCAATTTCTTGTTCCTTAATGAGTTGCTATGTACAAAAAATAGATCTATGTACATATATTCTAATCTTATTATCTTATTTATATATATAATATAATAAGATTATGCAGTAACAAATAGATGTACTAAACTCATATTGGCTGGTTCCTTATTCAGGAATTGAATCAAATGAGGCCCCTTTAACTCAGTGTGGTAGAGTAACGCCATGGTAAGGCGTAAGTCATCGGTTCAAATCCGATAAGGGGCTTTTGACTTTTTTTTCATAAAATACTAAGAGCGGTATTCCTATTTGAAGGAAGAATAGAGATATTCTTGATATTTGTAAGAAGTTTCCGTTTGTAAATAAAAATAAAAAAAAAACTAAGGAATAGTATAATTTCATTAAAAAATGGAATTCTTAATTTTAATAAGTTATTGTTATCATTCTAATGAATTCGAATATAGTAAACTAATTCTAGTTAGAAAGTGAATTATTCTTATTTCTCGAAATATATTAATTTAATTATATATATATTTTAGAATGTGATATCTCCTTTAATTGTCAGATATTCCTATTTTCTATTATTCTAATCAAAAAAATGGGAAAGATACTAAAAAAAAAGTAAGTGGACCTAACCCATTGAATCATAACTATATCTACTATTCTGATATTCAAATTCGATAGAAATGAAATTCGAACAGTGGATCTTTTTTTCGTTTTTAATACCTCTTTGGTTTGGACTCCGCAAGAATCTGTCGATATTTCTGATTAAATCTTATTGTTCCTAGAGGTTCTATAGGAATAAATTGCTACTCCCCTCCTCCACGAAGAAGGGCTTATTCTAAGTTCCAACATACAAGTCATTTGACTTTAAAATATCTTTTTTCCGAATATCAGAAAAGATAAAATTACATTTCTATTATTTCTTTAAGATATGATATATATCTATAGAAATAAGAAATAATAGAAAAATCTATCAAATCATGACTTTGCGTATCAAATATTTTCTTTTCATATCTATGCATACGAGATTTTTACGGCAATTAATGGATGCGAAAACGAAACTTTCACTTAAGAATCTATTATTATTAAAAAAATACCATACAATATTAAAGAAAGAATCTGACAGATAGATAAAAAAAAGTAAATAGAAAAAAATATTCGAATTTCTTACCTCGATCTGCAAACAAAAAAGTATACTTTGGATTTTTTTTAATCTGAAAGAAAGGAAAATAGAACAAAGAAGACAATAAAAGAAATAAATGTAAAATAGTGTAAATGTAAAATAGAAAGTAAAAATATGATCCTCTAGTAGTTTCCTAGACATAGAAATTAGAAGAATATATAAAACTATTTTTTTTATTTCACGAACAAGATTTAAGAATAAGATTATTTGGTAAAAGGAGAGTAGTATGTCTGGGGATCTACTGGGAACGAGAGTTCGAAAAGGGATCATTTGTTTCTTGAACAGTTCTTTAAATTTTAAATAAATTATTTATCGGATTTACGAGTCATAAGACAATTCCTGATTCATGGCTTAGGGGATTTTTAAGAATAGAAAGGAATAACCGAATTAAGTTCATGGATTTGACCTAGGTTAGGTATCAATAGACCAAAAAAGGGTTTTTCTATTCGAA